TTTCATATAGAAATGTAATTAATGTATCTCCTTCATACAGGATTTCTCCATAATGGCCATGAACAGTTGTTCCTGGAGTGGCCAAATAAGGCTTGGCTGATCGTATTACTACAGAGGCATCTTGAACAAGTATAACTTGACCCGATTTTAGGTGTGGTGCATTTTTGGCTATACATACATTTTCACAAATAAACTGTCCAAGACTAATTATTGGAGATGTTTCTTGACAATAAGTATGGTGAAAAAAATACCAATTCCAATTGAATGGATTCAAAAGAATGTTACTGCCTGGATCGGGGTTATAAAATTTCTGATTTTCATCCATTAAATAACATTTAATTACTTGGAAAGTCTGTTTGAAATTGTCAAGTTCCAAATAGTTATTTACCAGGATCCGATTATGAGTTATGAAATGGGAAAATGAAGAAAAATTCGCAATTGGAAAGGCTGTTCCAAAAGGCCCCAGCGAATTCTTAATTGGAATTACAGGATCCTTTGTAATTGGAGTAATTGGAATTGATTCTTTGTGATATTTTATTACACCGTTGAATGGACCCATTCGAGAACAATTGGATGGTGACAAAATTCTCAACGATTGGAATCCCGTATTTCGATTTAACAACGTATGAATAGTTCCTTGATTTTGGTTAAGGGATTGTTGAATTCTTGCCTTGAAATAAATGGAAGAAAACGGATTAATATTGGTCCAATCGGATCCATTATCAGAGAGCAATCCTGAACCCGATGGATCATTCCTTTTTCCGATATATGAAATAGGGGATTTCACTAAGTCGATTCTTAGGAAATGGCGAATCAAACCATTTGTCCTTATTTCAACAAAGGAAGCACGGGCTTCTTTACTAGAAGCACTTTTTTTTTTGTCTTGGTCCCAATTCAATACTAAACAAGTCCGAACTAATTGAATATCTGTATGAGAAAAACCTCGAATTGGTTTGCCATTTCCATAAAGGATATAATTGACAACTCGAAGTTGCACATTATCCCTTTCCTGCAACAGATCCGGGGGAAAAAGTGTTGCTAAATTTATACCGTCCGTTATTTCATATGTGACGACAGGTCGAACCAAAACAAAAAACTTTTTCTTACTAGGTGTGATCCGTTGAACATAGATCCCATTTTTCCATTTTTTGTATTCCTTGGAATTTGGTTTGCCTGGTGGTATCAAAAGGCCGTTAGGTCGAGATATCTTATTGGTCTTTCCAGGAAAATGGATATCTCCAGAAAAGATTTTCAGTTCAATTCTTTTTTTTTTTCTCTCCACTCGGACAAACCCGCCTACTCGGCTTCTTATATTTAAAGTCAGTTGTGTATCTACCCCAATGAGACTATTATTCCGTACCATTATGGAAGAAGATCTGGGTAAGATATGCACTTCCTCGGGAATAAAAAAAAAGCGATCTACTTTCACTTGGTATTTTGGCCTAAATGCCCTGACTCCTCGATACTCAAGCAAATCCTCTTTTTTGACGATTGAATGCATTTCTATAGTCCCATATTTGGGAATGCCCGAACCTTTTCTTCTGTATCGAGGATCGTCAAAACAAGCAAGAATACTATTTCGACGGAAAGTGCCATTTTGGGGGATTTCAATCGAGATAGCTGAACGGGGCATTAGTCTGTTCTCAGGTTCTTGAATCGATTGGAGTAGAATCATGAATCTATTTCTCCGCCTCTTTGAGAATAAATCAGAATTCTGGTGGAGAGTGGTCGGAGATATGAGATTACAATGACCAGTACATATAATTCGACTAAGGTCTGAATAATCCGAAATCCTATCTTCTTTTTTTTTTTTACCATAAAAATACGAACTAAAGAGTCTCTCCGGATCATTCATTTCTGAGAGGTTAGAAGTATATCTTCGCTTGACAGAACGGGAATGCGCGTTCATTTGATCTTGATCCTTGTGGAGCGAAAGTGAGACTAGACTGGATCTGCACGGCCCCCCTAATAATATCCATAAATGACTTGTTTTTGGTAATAGATGAACATTACCATATGTAAATTTAGGTGCATGATACACATCAGTACTCCAGTGCATTTCTCCGTCTGAGTCAGAAAAAATATGTTTTCGAACCTTCTCTTTAAAATTCAAAGTGGATGTTCCTACGCAAATCTCAGCAATCACTTGCTCTGATTCTACATATTGATCGTTTTGAACTAAAAGAAAACTTTTGGGTGGAATATTTACATTATGTAGAATATCTTCACTCTCAATAGTTACATATAAGTCTATAGAACATAGAAAGGCGGGATGTCCATGACGTGTACGTGTCGGATGAACCAAATCCTCATTGAATTTGATTTTTCCATTAGAAGGGGCCCTCACATGTTCTGCAGTACCTCCCGTGAATACTCCGCCGGTATGAAAAGTTCTTAATGTTAATTGAGTACCCGGTTCTCCAATCGATTGCCCTGCAATAATACCAACAGCTTCTCCTAATTCAACCAGGTCGCCATGAGTAGGACTCCGACCATAACA